AAATTACCAGGGATTGATTTCTGCCCTATTGTAGACTAATCTATGATCGTGAGATTCACCATCACACTTACCTCTAGCTACTACCATCATTGGTTAAGAAATGAGAGGGGACCTTTGAACAAGGCTTCTTCTGACGAAAAAAGATGGAAATGAAAGCGACGTGTGTTGCTAACCAAATTGCAATGGCTGAGCCTATGACCGACCATTGTGATTGCTTATTCGAAGGTAGACCTCCTTTCCTTAGACCAAGCACAAAAGCAAGAGATTGAAGCGGGGCATGGGTGTGCCTAAGCATCGGCCATGCCAAGGTTGCCTCCAGGCAAAGCATGTCAAGGCACATCACGACCTACTTCATCAGGCAACACCGAGCATTTCCCGCACTCCGCGGCCGCCAAAAGCCTACCCTCTCTCAGATATTGGGTGGGTTGACCCGGGCCCGGACGAACCTTCCAACAAGCAGAATAGAAGGTGACCACAAAGCCATCTCTGCGGGAGGCTGCTACCCATAAGGCCATACCCGGCATGGGAAAGAAAAGCGGCGGACAACCGACTGAACTGGGGAGCCTAAACGGCATTGAGGATGAGTCCACCGGTCGGCAAACGGCTTCTATCTACAGGTGCTTTCATTATGGATCGGTCGACTTGTCACGATTGATTGCTCACACACAATTAGGTTAGGCAGGCTTGGGGAGGTGATCTGAATCGCTATCGATACGATGCGGGGCTGATTTGCTGACCGTAACGAACCCCCTAAAAAGAGCGGGGAGACCTTTGACCTGGGCTGGGGAGGGATTGGGGTCGCTTTGCTTTAGAACTTTAGTTCGTAACAAGGCTCGAAGACCTCCGGCTGGATTTGAAATGGATCAGGTAGGGCATCCATTTACGGCGTGGGTGGGATTAGCAGTTTGATCTATTTCCTTCAATGGTAGGAAATCCGCATCCGCGGGGGTATATGGGGGGAAGCCAGTCTGCAGTAACTCTACTTGCTCCTTTGGATCACTAAGGAAAATCTTTACTCACACATACCGCAGTGTATTCTTGTCAACTCACATAGTCGCACCTACCAGCACAACAAGACGACTACCCCCTGCACGCCACTAAACGGCGCTATTTAACGCTTTGGTTCGCCCAATACAAGAACTACAGCCCAAGCTTAAGGCTAAAGCCGTGGACTACGCCCCCGTGAGAGCCCTCTATTTGACTAACGTACTCCTTTTCCCCCCATACCTTCACTGGGAATGATTGACCTTCGGATTCAAATAATAGCGCATAATGTAAGTACTCCTTCCCATTTCTTCTTTTATGATTTTATCTACTTGAAATGCTTACAGCTAAGTGCGGAGAAGGTACCCAGGGGACCAAACGAAACGGCACTGAAGGGTCTTCAATTAAAGCTTCGCCAGTACTGAAAGACGACTAAAGATTTATAAAGCAGACTTAAGGATAATACCCCACCTTACCAGATTTGTAAAAAAAGGAAAGGCTCGAAAGACCTACTTGACAAGTTTCCTTATGGGTGAGTTCGTAGGTGGTTTAAGTCGAGTGTAGCGAAGGGAATGGAATGAACTGCAGGAGGCTGAAAAGCCGTAGTGCGCTAGCGCTAGCGAGTTAGCGCAACAACTTACTGTCTTGTTTTCTTCGCTGCTTCTTTTTTTTTTTACAAAAGATTAAACGAAAGCGGTTGCTAATGCTTGTAGCTTGCTTCTGTCCTTAGTCAATTTTGGACTGAAGCTGTTCTGACTGCCGTATCTTTTTTGAACCGAATACCTTCCTCTGTCATCTCTGGTCTGTCTCTTTTTGAGAGAAGATTTTATACCACGCCTGACTATGAAGAGCTTCGAGTCTATCGGGAGAGGATGTGGTGGTAACCCCCTCTCGTCTAGAGCCGGGCGTCCAGCCGTGTAGGAAGACTCACCCTAGCCACTATAGCGACCCCACCCCCAACTCTAGCTGAGAAGCACCCTCCATCCACTTCCCCTTTTCCGTGTGCCCAAAAGCCCGCCCGCCCGGTTTATGAGCCCATTTCCGATTCCCTTACCCAATCTCATGAGAAGCAAGCCCAGCAGGCCCTACCTTAAAATGTCCCCAGACAGCCAGCCCTCACCAGGCTGCTAGCATTGCTAAATGCTCCGCCACGAAGCAAGCTCTCCCGAATACGACAGATGCGGAAGTGGGGAAGCCGGAAGTGGCTAAAGAAGTCGGAGGAAGAAAGTAGTTGGACAACTGTATACACGAGGGTACATTAGTCTTCTGGGAATTGGCAACATTGACAGAAAGGGGAAAGGGTAGGAATACACTTTTTTAGGTGTAGCTATACTAAAGTAGTTGGCCTAACCTTCGGTTCCCGTAACCAAGTTTTTATTTATCATTCCTTATTTACTTTTTCTTACTTCATCCATACTTTTTTACTTTTTCTGAAGTGTGGGGCAAACGGCGCCCTCTACTTCTACTTCTAACTAAAGGCGAAGAGCCGGCATTGCAAGCAAATATAGAGCCTCCGCCCGTTTGATCGGTTGCGAGCCGGAAAGCGTACCGGCAGTTTGAGTCGCGAAAGGGCCGCTTGCTTCACTTCATTTTTCTATAGAATAATATATATATATAATTCTATATCTATCTATAAACAAAAAAGATATATATAATCTTTTTCTTTTTCCAATTGTTCATTCCTGGGGAGAGGAAGAAGCAGATAGAGCAAAGGCCTCCTCTTTCCGTTCGCTCTTCCCGAAGTGAGCGAATTGCATGTAGAGATCCGTAGGGGCTTATAGTTTAATTGGTTGAAACGTACCGCTCATAACGGTGATATTGTAGGTTCGAGCCCTACTAAGCCTACCACCCCCTGCTCTTCTCTTTCGCAAAAGCAGGAGAAGTACGAATGTCAGAATAGATAGGCTATTGGAGTGTAAGACTGGAGCCTCCTTCTTCTTCTCCCTAAGGGATTTGAAGCCATGCATGATGCAATCTTCTTTTAGTTTTAGTTCATGCCTAGCCTCCCTTGTGCTATTACCCCTAAGCCTCTCCACCTTCTGTCTTCTGTGAACTGATCTTGTAATAGGCCGAAACGCACCTATTCTATTTAAGATCGCGGGGGGATCTAATTTCCTAAGAATGGTCAGGACCAGACGATCTTCTTTGACACCGAGACTCTTCTTTCTGTGTTCACGGAAAGGGAGGCCTAACCCAACCCGCGTTAAGTGGGCTCGACCGTAAGGTGCAAAGCCGCTCGCCCTAATGAATAAGCGGGAGAGGGAGAGTGAAAGGAGCACACTTCTCGACTAAGGCAATCTCATCTGAAAGCTCAAGCTCAACTTGCCGGTCTGAAAAGAGGCTCAACATTCGGACATATCTTTTCGATTGTTAGCAGGAAGAGAAAGCAGACTAAAAGAGGAGAAAGGCAAGCGGAAAGCTGCAACTTCCTTGCTAGAAGGCCTTCCTCGCTAGAAGTACGATTGGAAGGCAAGGTAAAGCGGTAGCAAGCGAGGGCTTTCGTGGATCCTTCCCCGGTGGAATTGCTTTTTTTGAAAGTCAGTCAAGCAAGAAGGAAGGCAGGATTAGCTTGAAAGCAGTCTTCAAGCATGACATGAATTCAAGCCAATCGAAACCAACCTTCGAAGAGACACGAATCACATACCTTTCTGACAAACCGGATTAATTAGGAAGGGTTAGATCAACATCTCAGCTGGGGCAGGGCATAGGACATACAGAAGAAAAAAAGGTTGCTAAACCCCTTTCATTGGATTTTCATCAATATGTCCCAGGCACAGTAAGCGAAAGCGGGCTCAACCTTACGGCAGAGGGGGCACTACTTTACTGGATCAACATTTTATTTTTTCAAAATACCATTCCTAGTCTTTAATCGATTGGAATTGAGTCCTTTCAAAAAGGGGGCCAAGCTCCAATGGGAAAGTACATTGAGGACGGAAGTATAAACCTCTTCATCCCGGCCGGAAACTGAGGAAGAGGAAAGACCTGAACCAGGGAGCGTAGAATTTACTATTACTATTATATATACTATTTACTAATCATAGCTAACAAAACAAGGAGGGCAACCCACTGAGCAAAATCTGCTTCAATTGCATTTCCGGATTCACGATAAGCAACTCCTTATGCTGCTTTCGAGAGATAAGACCCTTCCCTTTCCCTTTTTAGGTACATAAGTGTTAGCCAGCCTATACTGGATATGACTCACTTTGGATATGGATCCTCCGCCTATTCCGGATGAACTGGTTGAGTACTTTAAGGGGTTGGCAATTCATAGTATCTGATATATCCATAGCGACTGCTGCTTCTGATGCGACGGATTCAGATGTGGATTTGGATGCTCGCATGGCTTCGGTTGGATGTTGGACTTTAGGGCCTCGAAGAATAAGAAAGAGAGGACTACGTACGACGAGCTTCGATGGATTGTTGTGTTAAGTCGCTCTTGTGAGAGATAGGGATAACAGAGACAAGGAACCACCGCCCCTTCGGGTAGGGCATAGGTGGCTACGTCGGAAAAACCCTGGATCTACAAGACTGACTTCACGCTCTCTAGAAGCTCACTGCAGAGGAAGGTATCTTATTCCTATAACATAAAATAAAAGAAAGAAAATAAAGATATTGTTCACCGAAAGATAGGAAATAAATGGACTTCCAGAGCGGAAGGGAATACTTAACCACGCCTCGAGTCCCAGTCTCCTAGTGGTGAGATGGTAAAGGGCAATGTCCGGTTCTGGCCAAGAGATGTCTTTGCTCCGTCCCCCTTCTTGTTGGTTGGCACAAGCCCTTGTAGTAGTAAGTCTTTCCTCCGGCCGGATGTTAGAGTAAATTCCATTGTTGGTTTGACCATTAAGTGAATGCAAATATAGGTAGAATTTGAATCAACGACCTAAGAGTCTTCTTTTGCCTATCGTAGTTACCTTGATGTGAGAAATGGTCCTCCTTTGTTTCAAGATCTGATATCGAGAAACTCCTGCTCATGGTGAACTGCTCATATACATACTAATATGATCGCTACCAGGTCATCCCACTACACACCATCAAGCAACTACTACTGGAAGCTATCAACTCAATTCTCTCTATTGAACTTTTACCTCTGTTTGCTACTATGGCACTCCGTCTTTCTACGCCTCTGTTTGCTTAGTGAATCTAGCCATTAAGGCTTGGTCTTCAGTGTACCATAAGGTATCTGCGGATCTGGTTAGAGTTGTTGAAGCAGGGGCCCAGCATCCTTTTTCTTGCTTTACGGAACTACATGATCAAAGGGATCCTGAGGGAACTAGACCTAGAAAGAAGGAAGGGATTGGCTAATGGCAAGAGAGAAATAGCCACTTAACTATACTGATTCCGTATGCCTTCCTCCAAAAGTAGTGAACCCTATGCGAACTAAGGGCCTAATTTCCTTCTCTTTGAAATGCCAAATCGATTTGCAGATTCGGTAGTGGACTTGCTGATCTTAGACAGGATTGGATGAGCTGAGAAATGGAAATGCCAAATAGCTATAGTAGACTTCTTCCTGATCTTCTTCGGTAGTCTATTTGAACTTGAGTTTCGGAAAAGCACTAGGCACTCAAGCCAATAAGGGCTATTCTCGGAGAAGACCTGGCCTTTAACCGTCTCTCTGATTGGAATTGAGGGCTGGCCTCTTTGACTCGGGCAGGGGAGAGCGCGAGCTGAAACCACTCTTTCGAAGGCAGCAAAGCGGCACGCAGCAGCTTCGTCTCGACCAGTCAACTGGCATGGGAGAAATCGTTCTATCTATTAGTTAGGCATTCGATTAAGGACACTTTTCTTTTAGTAAGGCGGATCGGCGGAAAGTAGTACTACACTAGGTAGGCTGTTCCCACAGTAGCTTTAAGTTCCGGAGATAGAATCGAATTGATATCTGCAAGTCGTAGAGTAGTCTAGTAGCTGACAGTGCCTGTAGTAGTAGCTTATTCTCCGTGAAGGAAGTTTGGTGCTTTCTTTTCTCATTCCGTTCCTCCGTCTTGTTTTGGTCTTTGAGCCGTCTCTAGCAGGTAGGAAGGAAGAGAGTCAAGGGCAGCTCTTACCCTGGCCAAGCCAATCTAGATGTCTTACGCATAACACAAGCTAAGCCGCTTCCAGTGAAAGCAGTAGTGAGGTAGCTCAATAAACCTAGCAAACACCGGCTAGATAAGTAGGGCAGGCGGAGCAACCTTCTGGTATAAATGCGTCGAACCAAATCATCTTTATCTGTATAACCGGGCAATGAATAGCCGGCCCCAGCTTCGAAAGAACTCGAGAGCAATGAAGGGGGAAGACTCGGATCGGAGCATCTTACTGTACGAATTCAAGATTCATTAGTGGGAATTGCGTTTTAAGGCTCGTTCCGAACCCCACTGGGGTAATAGCTATGGTAGCCTCAAATCTCAATACGGAAAAACTTCCTTCTCTGAAGAGGAATTCCCGGCCACCACTGGAAATTTGTTCATAATTCATATCTGTGCAAACCCTACTCATCAAGAGTTTTCTTATTACCGAGGCCGAGGAAGTCTCAGCACATCGTTCTGGATGAAACAAAAAAAGCGAGGAAAAAGAACCCCCCCCCTTGACTGACCCTTTAGAGAATATATCTTATGTCTGTCTCGAGTTTGTATGCTTGAGGGAACATCTCACCTTCTTTAGACTGGGTAATGGCACTTTAGGAAATCCCAGGAATAGTGCTATCAATAAAGAACAAATCATAAAGATATGCTCTATTCAATGCCGGTCTCCAGCTGTATGTTACTTGGTTAAGTGTTTGTTGCCTTTAACCTCTCAGAGCTGGTGTATAGTCTAAAAAAGTAATGATATATTCCAGGGTAAAGACACCTGATACTTCTCAGGGAAAGCCAAGGTTTTATTTCACTTATTTAGAAAACACGGTACGCCATGAAAGAGCATCTATACAATTTTTTGTTAGAGATAGAGAACCTTCAAATGTTTTCACTATGTAATGACTTTGACGGGCTCTCGTTGGGGGACGATACAGGTTGTTCTCAGTCTTCATCAACGAGTGGTGTTTCGTCTTCTTCTACGAGTAGTGTGCCACCTTCGTCTTATGGTTATCGTAGTATCATTGATCGCTTCTTACGCAGTAGGACCCATTCTCATTCTTTTTGGAGCAAGTCAATTAGTGAGCAACTACGAGCACCTTTTCTTGAGTTCCCTCGTAATTCATCCATGTCATATGACCTTCTAATGGGGATAGGTTTCCGCTTTCTTCCGGGTCAGACTGACTTCATACATCATGATTTTCACTTACCAAAATCCTTTGATAGGTTAACTTTGATAAGTAATTCACTCGGATTATCATATAAGAGCATACCATTATCTGTCCAGGAGTTGTTTAATTATAGCTCTGGTTTGCGTGGTTTGGTAAATGAAAATTCTAGTAAAGTCTTGGTTGAGGTAATCACTTTTTATGAAGGTATGTATGGTCGTTTCTTAGTTCTGGTCAGCTTGGGGGTTGGTTGTACTGTCTGGTACGCGTTAGTGCCTGGCTCGCCCAATCATGCTCCCCTGAGCAATATCTTTTCTTCAGTGGACTCGTATGAACCTTTCTTTCAAATGGATTATCATTATCCTAACTTTCATAAGATTTGTTTTGTTGAAAGAAACGACGTTACTGAATCGGTTGCGTCGGCATTTGAGAATGAGCCTCCTTTTGCAGATATAGAAATCCCAGCAAGCGGCAATGCGCTTAAGGCAGTAAGTTTAGGTTTGATGGTAGCTTTCTTTCTAGCGGTTGGTATAGTACCAAACGTTCATTCTTCTTCTTATATATAAATGATATACAAAGATGATGAAAATAGTAAGCACACAACTAAAAGTAGTATGTTCGTCTTTGAAGTTTCCTCTTAGCGTTACTAGAAATTATTCTACTATTGAATGCTCGCTAGCGCAGCTATCTGAGGATATTGAGTTTCTCTATAATGATATAACAATCAATACCCCATTTAGTATGTGTCGCTTCGAGTTTTCTGTTATTCAACAAGGGATAGTTTCCGGTTTATACGTTCTATCTCCGCTACATGTTAAGTTCATAAGGAAGGTTGATCTAACTCAGTTTTTATATGATACGCTATCAGATTGTCCAGATTTTATGCTTTGGCCAAGCTTAGATCAAGAATTGTTTATTGTGGTTATGCCAGAGAAAGAGGATGTATTGGTGTTAATGGGATTAAGCCTAATGTTATATCGTCTTTCTCATGGTAGCTTGCCAAAAGATGGTTACCGATTATCAAATCAGGTTGATCAATTTCATTATAGTATTCAACAAATGGGAAAGGTGAATAGACTGTACCGTCTTGACTTAAAGGATTCATTAAGTATTATTCCAATCAGTCTTATTTTAGAGAAGGTTAAGCCTTTTGTTGGAGAAGGTTCAGTTTGTTATAATCTAATTTCATCTTTTCTTAATCTCCCAACCATTGATGATGATGGAAATCATATAAACTTTGGTGGTGGTATGCCATGTGCGGGTGAAATCACCAGGGTATTATTCAATATAGTCTTAATGGAAATCTTCGACCGTGAGTTCGCCAAAAGGTTTCCTGGGATAGCATTTTCTAGATTCATCAGTCAAGTTTTTATTTCGAGTAGAGGAGATGATGAAGTAATCTTCGACGATAAAGCTGGATATGCGCTAATGGAAGAACTCTGTCTGGCAGGAAAGATCGTGTCTATTGGACCAGGTGATGACCCCCTTCAGTGTTATAGTGATGACCACCATCAGTGTTATAGTAAGATAGTTGTTTTGGACAATGATAGTAAGGTACTCGTGTGCAATCCTATAGATTATTATTAGTGGCTAGTAGGAGGTTGACTATATCCACAACTATATATATAAAAAACACATCCTCTGAGGGGTTAACCCGTCTTGGATTGTAGTGCGGATCACATCAGCCTGGCTATAATAAGCCCGAAGAAGCGATAGAATCGGTAAATTCAGAACTGGTAGTTCCGTAGGAGTCTCATTCTACAGTGGAAACCCGTGAACTAGGACATGTGATCGAGTGTTCAAAGAAAGGATCTTACCTGAACTGAACTGAAAAAATGGAGGTAGGAGTTTCCGTCCGTAGTGAACCTTGAAAGCAATCATGGAGCGAATTAGGGCTATGCTCTGTCGAAAGATCGAATCTCTGGCAAATAAGCTACGAAACGAATTAGACAATGGGTGATGCGAATCCTTCACAATAGAAATTCTATATGACGGTCAAGTAAAGAAATGAAATGCTCTAGTCAAGCTGGAAAGGGAATGCTTTAGTTAACCCGAAAAGCACTCTTCATCGACAGGCACGAGTCTAGTCTAGGGCAATAGAGGGAGAATGCTCTTGATTTACTTTGTCACTATACGAACACAATGTTCATTGCCTCAAAGATGGTCAAGCTTTTTACTCGCCTCGCACCGGAAAGCAAGCAGTAACTAAGGGAATAGGGAATAGGCCCTGTTTTTTGTAAGGAACAATCTTTGAAAGAACTAAAAATAAGAGCATTTCCTCCTCGGCAAGTAGAAGTTACCTCAGCCAGCCGGCTACTTCTTTTCTTCGAGTAGAGTTCTAGTTGCTATAAGAAAATTATCCCATTGATTTGTGAGTTCGTTCCAGTGGACTATAGAAACATGCATAGCTTTGCCTTATGAGGGACCCGGCTTCTTAGTTGCTTTGCTTATGCCAGCTAGTGTAGGCTTGTTAGCTTCGCAAGCTCAGTTCAGTCAGACTGTCACATCTCTAAAGAAGGCTCTTTCGAATCAACTGATGTGAGACTCAAAAACAGATCGGGGATCAGGATTGAATGAGCCCTCGGCTAAAGGCAAAGCGCCTTACTTGAACCTTCCATTGGGACTAGCCCATCATTAGGACTTGGTGGCATCGAAAGGCCTGACAACACTAAATCTAAAAGAAAGCGGACAACCTTCGTCGCCCTACTCGCATGGGCACAACAACACCGGGGTCGAAGTCCACCATTCCCCAATAAGTTTAACATTTGGTTACTCAGGAAAGAGAATCAAGCTGTAGAAGGATATCCCAGAGGAGCAAAGGACTCTCGTTCGTTCTTCGTTCCGTGATACCTTTTTCAATATCATATCAATAGCGCCCGAGGGCTTGAGATCCTTCCTCGTTAAAACATAGGTTACTAGCAATCGAGAGCGAGGAAAGCCCTTCTTTGAAGTAGAATTCGAGTTATCAGCTGTGAAACCCAATCAATCTGTGTACTCATAATCAGGTCACACCAATCAAGGTGGATCTCTCCCCGAAGTCGCCTTTTATCTGTCTTTCAAATGTGATCCAATTGTCTTGTCTGAAAAGAATGGAAAAGAAGGCTGACCGATCCCTGTTTACCAAACCAAGTAGGTCTTGAGCAGAAGCATCCGATGATCAGATCTCAGTCTATCGATTCTATGGCCAGTTCCATCTATAAGAATCTCGAGTTTAAAGCATCTCACGTAATCGGGTTCTAAAAGAGAGTAGATATAGTCCCGTCAAACAACATAGGGCTAGGAAGAATGTACCGAGACATCATACTAGCCTGAATGCAGCCATACTGGAATAGAAAGATTTACTATATGGGGAGCCAGCGTCTTCTTCCTCGATCTCGATAAAGTAATTGAATTGAAAATCCCTCCTCCGAAGCTCTTCTCGTAGCAGGGTCAAAGCTCAGTCAAGACTAAGTCGACTATCCTATCTCTTCTGGATTTTATCGCTTGCAGCTCTTGTTTGTTAGGTCATTTCTGTCTGCGATCGTGCCTAGGCGAGCAGTTCCTGAGCAGCTATCTCCGACCAAGCACTCTAGATTTTTTGGTAATAAATAAAAGTCGTGGTTCGGGTTTTTTCGTATAGAAATGGATCGCCCTTTCGTGTACTGCGGTCACCCACCTTCTATGAGATTGGATGGGTATTCCCTTCTCGAGACTCTTTCCTACGGGTGTTTTCTCATTGGCCCCAAATCTCATTCTCCAACCAGCCTTTCCGCAGTATTCAAATCCTTCACCTACTCCTATGGAGCAACTTTGTTCCAGTCACTAAGCGTTATCCCTTTAGTGCGCTTTTAGCTTCTCGATGGAGTTGGCTTCCATTTCCTAGTGGCAGGACATCTTATTGCACAACCGAATTCTATTACCAATTTCTTTGTACTGAAACGTGATCCCAGTTGCCTACAACCCCGGGGTTGGTTCTAAGAGTAAAGTTTGTGTAAGTACACCCATACGGGTATCTCCCTAACTGAAGGATTAGCTTATTGAGGCTTTCTCGGAAGTCCCCCTTCTTTTTGCGCTTTTTCCCGCAGTGTCTGGTGTTGGAGTTTTTCGTATCGAAATGTATGCTCTTTTTACTTACAGTTGAGGTAAGGTGCTGACAAACACAAGCAAAGGGTTCTGGAATTGTAGTACATAAACGAAAGGTAGGCTAAAGGGTCAATGACCAAACTAGCAAAAACGAAGACGTGACTGAAAGCCCCCGGAATAAGGCATTTACTATATGGAGAGATTCACCTACGACCCCTTTCTCGCTATCTAAAGGGGGGGAGTGAAGGCCCCCAAAGCGTGATAGCTTAAGTCGACTTCGAGCTCGCCAAGTTAGCTTTATTTTCCTGCGCCCGCTAGATCGTACTAATCAGACTAATCAGACGTTAGCCCTGAGTCTGCTGGGTCTTCCTTGTACTGGAATGGAAGTGTAGATATGTTGCGCCCTTTACTAAAGAGATATAGTTTAGGCAATGGAAATGTTCTCCTTCTTTAGTCATTCTTTTGCTTCCCCTTAACGTTGTTGTCTTAAGTTTCATCTATCGCTATAAGTTTCATATATCGCTAGAGGAAGACCTTCCCATTTCCCTTAAACAACTTATGGTATTGAGGGAGGATAGGAAATCCCCGTATTTCAATCTTCTTATCGAGACCTTTTACTTTACTTTTACACATGCCTGTCTGTTGGACTTTTTGAAGGTTAGGAGCGCATCGTAGAAGGAATAGGGTAGGGGTCGGCGTGTCGATAGGATTCTTCTCTTGAGTTGAGCTCGTTGTCTCTACCTTACATTACAAGGAATCTCCTTATGGTATCTGTCTGTCCGCACAAAGAGCTTGCCGGCGGACCACTGCCGTCCCATTCTTGAGTGAGCTGTAAGAACTCATTTGTTATATTCTACAACCTTAACCTTACTATTGACTGGGAATACCACCTTACTCGTATCTTTCATTTCTTCTGTAAGAAAAAAGAGTTCATTGACCTATATACATAGCAGGGCTAGGAATTCAGGCTTTGATAGTCCAAGTCCTGGCTATCACGTCGGGATAAGGCAGTAGGCGATTGAATTCACTCCTAATTGAATGCTGTATCACAAACTTTCTTCTTTATCCGCGGATTCCAAAGGTGGAGCTCCAACTGCTGACTTGACTTGGTCCCTTCTATTTAGGATCAATAGGAACTGGAATTGGCTTTCTAGCTGGCTTCTAGCAATTACGTAGGACGATGAATTGATTTCAGCTTAAAAGCTCCTCAGCTAGTTTACGTAGTAGGAGCGTTAGTCAATTGAGCTAAGAACTCAAAGTTGCGACCTCTAAGCTCAGGTTCAAATGTCCCTCTTGCTATCCGTTCCTTTTTTGTCTGTAGTGAATGGAGTCTTTTCACGGAGGTTTCTTCTCGTCAGTATTAGGTATCTCCTCGTCTGTATTAGTTTTCTCGTCTGTATTAGTTTTCTTGTCTGTATTAGTTTTCTCGTCTGTATTAGGTATCTCCTCGTCTGTATTAGTTTTCTTGTCTGTATTAGTTTTCTCGTCTAATGTTGGGTTAGTGACCTCTGTTGGTTCTTCTTTCAGTGATTTCATCTCTTTGTATCTCTCGGCCATCTCTCTTTCCCTCTGAGATAATTTTTCATTGAGAATGAGATTTTCTGTCTGTAGATGTATTACATCATTCCTTAGTAATTGTATTACTTTTTTTCCAATGTGATTTAGGCTAGACAAGTCTTTGATATCAATTGGCTCAGTATCCACCCAGGCTTCTCTGTGATATACTGGTTTCCTCTTTGACCCCAGCTTAATCCCAATCCTGACAAATGTGTCTTTCTTGATGATGTTAAGTGTTTTCCATTCAATCCGGAAGTTGGCCTCCACCGGTACCTGTTGTGTACGAGATGGGTCCGCGTACTGTGACTCAAACCATTCAGGATGGACCTGGTTTTTCGCTGGTCCCTTGTACTTGACTACTTTGGTTCCATCTTTTGCGATGTAGAAATAGGATTTCGGTGCTAAAAAGTATCCTTTCAAGATTCTGTCCTCTAGCTTAAACTTACCTAAGACAGAAGAAGAAATCACTTCTTCAGGTAGTGGCTGACCTAGCACAACTGAGTCAGTGTCCGTGTAGTAGCAGTCCTCTCTTGAGATATAAGGGTACATATAGATCCTTGCAGAGGCTGTGATCGCTGCAGCTAGTTGGACAGCAGAGTTCTTCGGTGGGTTCCAATAATCTGAGTCCGTCCCGGTATTGCTATGGTAGGCTACGATGTAGTTGTTCTCGCTAAGCATATCACCGAATATCAACTCACTATGCCTGATCAAATGTTTGTATCTTTCTGAATCGCAGACCTCGGTTGTTGTGCTTTTAGGGTTAATGCCAAATCTACCGTATAGCGAATTCATAAGGATCTTGTACACATAGGAAAATGCCTCATTACCTGATATCCTTGCTTCTAACCTGCTTTCAAAGAGTGAGCTAACAAAGTCTTTGAATGGGCTTTCCATCCTCTCAAAGAGGTAGCCAGAGATTGGGAGCACAGTGTAGCCAAGGCCTCTAGCATACTTCAACTCCTCGCTATAGTACACACCAACAAATTCCCCTGTTGGAAAGATGAGAGTATCATTCTTGTCTCGATAGGGTAGAAAGGGCTTCTTGATAGTCTTCGGACATACCACATATGCCTCAATAAAGCCTAACAAGCTATCTAAGTCCTTGTCTTCCAGATTTCCATGCCAGACTGGTACACCACCAGGCATTGGAAATGACTTCATTACAAAGGGATAGAGAGAGTTCACATCGTAGTAGTATAGGTCCTCGCCATATGGCTTGTATGTATCTGTATGACCACCGTAGTATGCTTTCCTTATAAAGCTGTCTTCATTCTTGTTTGGGATGTGGATTGGAAAATTAGAAGCATCGTAGTATTTCATACGAAAGATGCTTAGAGCCAGTGAGGAAAGGGTGATTTTGCTTTCAATGTCCAACATGTACAGCTTCCAATATATCTCTTGAGCTTTTTGCATTACACCACCTAATATCAGGATGTCCTGCTTCATATAGTCTAACAAGCTTTTTTTCATACTTGCCAGATTTGACACGGTCAATTCATCATATGGGATAGAACCTTTCGGGCCTAGACCTGGGCATAGATTCTTAGCGCACGAGACTCACTTTAGCCTTGCTTATTTCACCTTCGGGTACTAGAAGCATATAGTCTATTAGCTCTCTATAGATTCACTCTTTTTCTTAAAAGAAAGATAGAAGGGCAGCTACAGACTCCGTTCCTTATCGCTTCGTTTGCTATCCTACCCTACTTCGCTAGCTAGACTATCGCAAGTCATTTATACCAAAAGACCTGGCCATCGCCAACCAAGAGGGGGATGAACCTACTTCCAGAGACTACTCGCCTTGAACTCCGTCCCCTGAACTTGACTGCTTATGCAACTACAGTGCTATAAAAAAGAAAAAATGAAAAGAAAGGAAGCTAACGAAAGAAAGAAGCGAAGCGAGCAGCAGGAGAAGAAAGAGATCGGGAGAGGGAGAAATTGCAGCTGAAAAGGGACCCCCATAATGCGTTGTGACTTCAATATAGGATGTGGAAGCAAAAATCTCGGGTCAAATACATAGATCGAAAAACTCTTTATACGAAATCCAAGATGACCAACATGATTTATTAGTACATATTCCAATTCTTTGATAAGTTGTACACTTCCAGCCCCAGGAAAGCCCATCCGGAACTCCTGGAATCGATTCCTCCAGTGGTATCCGAGGATGACAATGCTTCCCTAACTGCTATGCCAGATGAGGACGAGATAAAAAGCACGGTCTTCGAAAAGGATGTCCCCTGGTCCCGATGGCTTCCCAGAAAGCTTCTTTCGAACCTGTTGGCATATCATAGGCAGCGACGTTTGCAAGGCGATCCACTTTGTACATTTGTTTGCTGAGATCAATAAAATGGGGAATTCCGCGATAAATATGAATTTGCACGCAACGAAGATCAGAAAGAGATTAAATAGAAATAGCCGACAGGTTTGATTTGATGCTCGTATAAAATTCAATCAAGGTAGTCGCGAACTGGAGTCGAACCAGCACCTCTGGAAAATGAATGAATACAATCCCAGCGAACTTCCTTTTATTCGGATCGCGACTTTGTTTACCCGGTTCGTTTGCTTTTGCCACAAAGAAAGCAAGACTAAGCAAAGACTACATCCGGGGGCTATAGAGGAAGTCAAGCGGGAAAAAAGGAGGTTCCGCCTCCCATCATAGAAGAGAAAGCCTCAAGAATTTGAAACCAATAGGGGCTATTGCTCCCATTTTCTACCAAATTGTTGTACATCCCGGAAAGAAAAGTTAACCGCTGGTCTTCCTCTACTTGGTTAAGGATGTCTTGTATGAGAGTAGAAAAAGGGGCGTCTCTGGATGGTGAAAGCCCATTTTTCGTGAAAAGCTGGGTAAGCACCTCCGAGGTTTTTTTTATCAAAGTTTCCGATAGATGCGGACTTTTTCTTGATAATTTCTCGGAGGAAACTCACGGGGATGCGTGAAAATATGAGCCGCGACAATTAGCCAAACTGTCACGGGGATACTCAAACTATGGGAGAGCTCTAGCAAATAGCAGAGGATACTGTCTTTTATGTTCATTTCCATCGCGAAGGATTCAATCCAGCCACAGGTTCCCCTACGGCTACCTTGTTACGACTTCACTGCGCAATGGCATTCTCTGATAGGGGCTCCCTTCTTCTTTCCCCTCAGCTCAGTCTTTTTGGTTCTTGAGAATGGTTGCTTTGTGAGCTGGGGTTTTTTAAGGGACCTTCCGTCACCGTCAGCGTCGAAAGTCCAGTCTGAAGTGGCCTCTCGGTCTTTCTTCATATTCACGAACCCACTCTTGGATCTCTTCTGGAGCATCGGCCGAGGTATCTTCTTCAACCCCAAAGGCTGCCAGGCCCCTTTACTGAACAGCCAAGCTGAAATGCACTTTTGATTCCTCTTCAAGAGATCTAGGGGGTAGCCATCAATGCAACATGAGAAGGAGCTACTCAACACAAGGTCTCTACACGACGCCTATCTAAAATGACGTGAGAGAATCTTGGTGGGGTCCAGTCAGATGGTGAAGTTATAGTGGAGAGGAGAAGGCAGATACGATGAATATCTTCCCTAGAAAGGAAAGGGGTTTGACAACTGTCCCGACTGCTGAAGACGAGAACAATCAACTGAGCTCTCCTAGTCTTTGCTGCTTAGAGAGGCCGAAATTGATACGGATATAGATAGGCGGCTAGATGGGATTGGAGAGGACCACCTTTCCGAATCGGATCTGGTCCAGTAAAGCATTCCCGTCCTCACAATCTGGCCAACTTCACAAATCGGTGGGACCCGCCGCCCTCTCCACCCCCGAAGAGAAGGAGGTGAACAAATAACACCACTTTGGAACACATTGATTCCGATCGTTCCCGTCTCAGGAGCTAAGCCTTAGTTGGACTTCGCAGCTCCTCCCTATCTCCTGAAAAGGGGGAATTGATCTATGGTCGATTATCGTTCGATAACAGCAATTCCTCATGAGGGGAAAAATCTTCTTTCTTCGGAGGAACACTTAAAACCCGAGTGGCGAGGGCGTCTTACAGCCATCTCAGTACATATGGCGCAAGACGATTCCACATTTTTCTATCTCCCATCTTTGGGGAGTGACGTTGAGACTGGGCACGCGCTAAGAGAGCGAACAAGAAAGGCAGTCAATCTTGGCTCTCGTCGTTCAGTGGATTCTATTGATTCTTACTTAACCGACTTCTGGTGGACAATCAGGGCTGTTGTCGGCAAGTTGATTTCTCGATCTATCTTACTTTTCCGCTCACCCCTTCTAGGAAAGTTAGGAAGGCGCTGATTTGGGATATGGGGTTTTACCTCCTACCGTTAACCGACAAAGCACTTCAATTGGGAAACTCAGCTTGTGGTTAATACTCATCATGACGAACAAAGAAGCTGATTCGATCAGCTCAGAAGGATCCACGCTGGGTTGCTGCCATGCATGAAGAGATTCGAATTTCTCGTATACTCTGGGTCAATCATACCTCACAAGCAGCAGCTTAACCGAATCACAATGGATCGAAGCCCTCTTTTTCCTTCCAATTAGTGAAATTAATGGATCGAACAACTGGAAATGATAACAGAATGCATAGGTCATTAGAAGGAGTTCCAATAAGCGGATAAATATAGTATACCACCTTACTTCTTTCGTCTATGAGGAAGAAATAAAATTGAAGAACCCGCGGATATGTGCAAAACTTAAATTCTTGTTAGCCGGAAAATTACTCGTGGTAAAGACAAGATATACTTTGACCAGACGTGCTCGGAATCTTTTTGTCGATTCGGGGGAAGTTCTCGTTCCTTCACCTCTACAATTCGGTAAAGCGGCTTCGCCTCCTCGCTTTTGTTCAATTATAAATAAATAACCACTTTAATGGAGATTTATAGCATCATTCAAGTAAATACAGATTAAGATCGTAAAAACATAAGCTTGTAATATAGCTACACCTAATTCCAGACCGGTTAATGCAAGAACTATAAATAAAGGACCAAGATCCCCTATAAAATACAAAATCTCATTCATACATAGCATAGTCCAAGCGAACCCACTTAAAATCTTTACTAAACTATGACCGGCCATCATATTAGCAAATAAACGTATTCCTAAGCTTAATGCGCGAAAACAATAAGAAATTAGCTCAAGGAGTACTAAAAAAGGTGCTAACGGCAGTGGGACTCCTGCGGGTAATAAGAAGCTTAAAAAATGAAGCCCATTTCTTTGAAATCCCACTATAGTAATTCCAATAAAAATAGAAAATGAGAGACCTAAAGTAATGATAAAATGACTTGTAACTGTGAAGCTATAAGGTATCATACCCTGAAGATTACAAAATAACAAAAAAGTAAAAGTGACCAAGATGCAAGGGAAAAACTTTTGTTTAACATTTCCGGAAAGACCCCCTATTTGTTCGTTTACCAGGTTCAGCACGAAATCATAAATAAGCTCTACCAAGGATTGCCAAGCATTTGGTACTAAGTTTCCTCCTCCTTTTTTAGTAACAAAATGAATCAGAAGTAGGACCAAACTGAGAGTTAGCAGCATAAACAAAGATGAATTTGTGAATGAGAAATACAAGTTTCCTATCTTCATAGGAATCAATGGGAGAATGGAAAATTGCTCAAGTGGGCTGTTGGGCGTAATCGTAAGAAACACTTTTCATTTTATCCCTGTAGTTCCGCTTCTTGCTCTAAAAATTAGGAAAGACTTGTCGGAAATCGCCAGTTGGCTTGGTCCGACCAAGAAAGGCATGGGACTCTTTGGGCATTGCTTGGGAATTTCCTTCCGTTCAAATTAAAAAAAAAATAGGGCTATAAGTAGGCCGTTTGCTATTGCTATAAGGGCTGCTCGCCTTTATACGGCTCCGCTTCGCTATCGTAGGTAGTGGTCCACCTAAAAAGTAGTCTTCCTCACACCACCCTTTTTTTTAATGTCTTAGATGCGAAAGCGAGCGAGCTCCCTCATACGGATTTCCTCCAGCTTCGCCGGAAGTGAGGCTGCTTCCGTCTGGTCTATCTCCAGCTGGATCCCCCTAGTATAGGCGGGTTGCATCTCGTGGAAAAGATTATCCGCGATAAAAAGGAGGACGCCGTTTAATTTACTCAATCTAGATAGAGTAAAAGGATCCTCAATTTCCCCCGGTATGTGAATAACGGAGGAGGCGTAGAAGGGGGAGGAAAGGGCCTCCCTCTACTCATAGGTATGGGTACTCCCTCCAAGATGGTTTTTTCCTTGGGGGAGGTGACGCAAACTCTTTCTGGGGAAGGTTATAATTGATTGGATACCCGAGAACCATAATCTTTCCTATCAACAGCTTCTATGACGATAGGCATAAAGGCATGATTAGTTCCACAAATCTCACTGCACTGACCATAGTAAACTCCTTCTCGTTGTACCGAAATAGAGGTTTGATTTAAACGACCAGGTACAGCATCACATTTTACACCTGAGGAAGGTACAGCCCAACTATGAAGTACATCAGCAGATGTTACAATAATACGTAGATGACTTTTGGCTGGTACAACCACTCGATTGTCCACTTCTAATAAACGTAATTGACCCAATTCTAGATCATCTTCTGGAATCGTATAACTGTCAAAAGTGAGTGACTGTTCATCGGAACTGTTATAGTCCGAATACTCATAAGGTTGGGTCGACGCCCGTCTCCCCCCAAACTGTACTTGCAAGTTTCCCCGCAAAAAGCTCTCCACGCCTACTCTTAGAAAGAAGACTCTTTTTCTTTAGTTAGTACCGACCGTAAGACCCTTTATGAGTAAGGGGAATCGAAGGCCGGGGAAAGTTTATTGGCAACAGGGAACCCTTTCTCACCCAGTCCTACCTACCCTATGTATTCGAGGGGGGGGCTGGAACCGAAAAAGACCTGGTTCCACACATATGAGACAGGCAGAAGGTATGGGACGACCAGTTCACCATGGAAAGCGAATTCGATCCTATAGTCGTCTTCTTTGTTCGAGAAATGCGCAGTGGAAAGGGATGCTAGTCGGCTCGGAGAAGTTGTAGGCCCCAATAAAAAAGATCAAGAGTGATTCCTCACCTATCCTGTCAGGGGCCCAGTTGAACGCTCGAGTAGAGATTCCCTATGCTCATCGGCCGGGGCCGGCCGGCCCGTAGATCTGGATCCATCCATAGACCTGACCTGATATCGTTTGTCCAAAAAGAAAAAAAAGTAGGTTTTTAGTAGTAGTTCATGAGACCTCGAATTCCCACGTTCCAGCTTGCATTATGCCAACAAGTCCCACCCCCAACTCTAGCTGAGAAGTTGAGTCACCCTTCTTTTTTTTCAGAAAAAGAATCGAATAAAGAAAAGTCTATATCCTGTATCGATCATAGGATCACTCTATGAATAGGTAAATTCTCTGTGACCTCCCACCGTTCACGACATCCCTTGCTTCTCGCTGCGAACGGCTCCTCGGTGGAAGAGTAGAAGCGCTGGTCCCCTTCGGTCAAGTTGCTTGTACCTGCTGTTACCTACCGTAGGACCTCCGTCCCCGAAGCGAAGAAAGAGGAGCAGGAACAAGAGGTTGTCCTCTCCCGGCCCAGTAGTTCCGCAACTACTACCGTGGTTGTTGCCAACGGGGATCCCCCATTCCGAAAGGTTACTGGGCCGGCCGTTAGGTCCAAAGTTGTATGCCACAGCTATGGCGCCGATAGATTCACTACTTCAGCGCCGTTATCGGACATTTCAGGCTGAGCATCTATTTCTCGTATATCGCTCCACACCGAGAAGAGGGATGTGTACCTCCAGCAACAACAAGATGGAACCATAGGCTTCTATGCTGGGAGCATTTCGGGGTATAGGTCTAACCATCTCAACTCCCCGTTTCTGGCATGCTATAGTTATTTAAGTCTCTCGACGGCGGGAATGGGAGATTACCGGTAAGCCAGATGCTTCGCGAACCATATTCTTAAGGCATTTCGTTGCACTTAAATAACCCTCGTGAAGAGGCGCACTCCGATACCATTGATGTCCAATAGCTTTGATAGTAATGGCTGGATTTACTACTACCTCGTCCATTGAGTATAAGAGAGCAAATGATGGTATAGCAATGAACATCGGGATGATACTAGGAAATATGGTCCGAAGAATCTCGATAGTAGTTCCATGAACAATCCTTTGCGGGATTGGATTTTTTTCTTTTTGGAAATGCCATAAAGCGCGAACCAAGATCCGTGATACGAAAACCAAAATAAGAATGAGGAAGAAAAAGATATCGTGATGTAAGTCTATTATTCCTTGCATCATAGGTGTTGCTGCGTCTTGAGATCCTAATTGCCATGGTTCCGCTGCATCACAAGGAGCAATTATGATAAATAGCCATTCTAAAACTAAAACAATCATTTTATCTGTTTCATTCTTTGACTGCTCTGCCCCCCCAAAAAAAAGGAGAGATTTGTTCTTGCTCTTCCAATTCAGGAAGACTTATTGCTTGGTCCAACCAAGAAAGACATGGGAATTTTGGGCGTCAGATTCTTCTTCTTCTCTTACTTACGATATTTCGAGTTGGATGAACAGATCACTCCTAAAAGCAACCGTTCTCTTATTATACGATACCCTCGCCATGGATGATACGATTCCAAGAGACAAAAGCATATTCGATTAGCTACTTAGGATGAACCACACGGAGGCGATCTCGAACATCAAAAATATATATATATAATTTTAAAAAGACAGAAGACCTTCCTAAGAGAGATGGAGAACTCACCCCGTCTTCTCTCCTATAAATATTGTTTACACGAGCTTTAGTAAGCCTATCCTGCTAACATCCTATCGCCTGCCTGCCACTACGCTTGCTGCCAAGCCATCTCCGACTCCTTGAACGAGGGGATGAAAGAGCATGAACTAATCTCTAAACCGATGGACTTCTCTGAGAAATGAGATTGGTTAGCTGCTCCCTCACAATATCGGTTCATTGACCGGAATAGAAGGCATCGAAATCTTCGAACACCCAATGCCCGAGGTTCCCCAAAAACCGATTCCTCTGGAATCGAATATTTGCATTTGATCCGACTTCGATCGGAGAAAGCCTCTGGAATTGGAACAGATGTGGTTCGCCCGTCACCCGGTTGCTTATTGATCCCTCGGGTAGAGGTGGGGGGTAAGGCAAATGTCACTCTATCGATACAACGTATTGAGCGACTGCGATGAAGAGGGAGATGCTCCTTTACTTGACTGGAAATGACGGGTCGACAACTCCGAATCACAAGCTATTGACAACTAACTAAACTACTCCGGATGAGGGGTTAAATATTCCGCCTTCCTTAAAGTATACGCGCTTTCTCACTAAATTCAAATTAGGGAAGTTAAGGATTTAATACCCCCACCCAGAAAGACGTGTTTTCCATTTTTTAAATAAGGCATGTAAGCCTCTTTGTCCCTCCCGGTTCGGCAGCAGAAGCATTCTCAGCTCCCGAAGAAGATGAAGCTACCGAGATAGGAATTAGGAGCTGCTTTTCCGGCCGAGAAAGCTATTGAGAAAGCCAACAATTCTATCCGGATCTTTATTCCGAATATCTTAGATCGAACATCACAAGCCTTATCACCAGAATTCACAACTCACTCCCGACCGATAAGAGGCGCCTCCGTCCAACCTCGATAGTATTGAATGCTCCTTCCATCCAAGCATGATAGTTGCATTTTATGGTCAGAACTCAATCCCGGGATGGTGAATTAGACTCAGCCTATGCTGGCCTTATACA